CAATACACCAAGCACTACACTTAGATTTATTGGATTTGTTGCTAAAATATCGGTATTAAATCCGAAACTCCCGGCGGATGGCCAGTAACCCAAGGAAAGGAAAGAATCGGTTATATTTTTCATATGATCTCATCTCCTCTTATAGTTGTAGATAGATTAATTATCTTTCTATATTTTTGATTTTATATTAGAATATTATTCTATAATAAATAGAATATTATTATATAATAAATTGATTATATAATCAATTCTATTAAAATTATTAAAAATTTATTATTTATTATATTCTAAATTCTAATTTATTATATTTTTTGTTATATTAATTATTAATAATAAAATTATTAATAATTATAATATTAATATAATTATAATATTAATATAATTAATAATTATAATATTAATATATTAATAAAATTATAATAATAATAAAATTATAATAAATAAATTTAAAAATGAAATACATTATTTTTAAATACATTATTTTGAAATACATTATTTTAAATATATTATGAAATTATTATTAAATATATTAAATTATTATAAATTTAAAAATATATTAAATAAATTATTATATATTATAAATATATTAAATTATTATATATATTTATATTTTTTTTTTTTTTTTGAATATATTTTATACTTTTTATACTTATTTTATACTTAAGGTACCAGGTCTTATGTCAATTTCAAAATACCTAGTTTTTTTGCAACACTTTCTAAAAACTTTCTAAAAAAAAAAGAAAAAAAAAAAGGGGGGTTCATTGGACTAAAAAGGGGAAGGAAGAAGGCGAGTCAGTATACTAATTCCTCACCCTCAAATCAGTCCTTCCCATGGATTCTTGTCCGAACAAATAAATAATTGTAGGAGTCAAATCTTAATAGAATTCGAAAAAGCAAGAGCAGCAAAACAAGTCAAGTCCACGAAAAAAAAAAATATGTATTTGTATCTTTAGGATTAAACAAAAGGATTCGCAAATAAAAGCGCTAATGCTACAACCAACCCATAAATTGTTAAAGCTTCCATAAAAGCAAGACTAAGTAATAAAGTACCCCGTATTTTTCCCTCTGCCTCGGGTTGTCTCGCGATTCCTTCTACAGCTTGACCTGCAGCAGTACCTTGACCAACCCCTGGTCCAATAGAAGCAAGCCCGACGGCCAACCCAGCAGCAATAACGGAAGCGGCAGAAATAAGCGGATTCATGATAAGTTCCTCGCACCCAAAATAAAGAAAAGAAATAGTTAATGATACAATCAACCATAAATTATGACTTAATTATTCCATCCCTAAGATTTATCCAGTCGAAGTTATTAAGAATTCCGAATTGAAATAATAATATTTATTGAACTATCAAAACGACTTCGATATTTCTTTTTTAGTTTCTATCCACGTAGTTCTTGTAAATCCATACGACTTTTGTTCTTATCTTACCTTACACTTCCGAACCATTCTTTGAATTCTTCGGTCTTTTTTTTTTCTTGTTCTTGATTTAATCTATTTAGTTATTCAATATTCAATTCACAATTACAGACGAAAAGGAAGAACTTCTTTTTTTGAATCCTTATTGAAATTTCAATTTACAGAGTAGCACAGGGCAAATTTAGATATATCTTTAGTTCATATATAACTAGTTAATATCTAATATCACATATAACATATACATGTGTTTCTTCTATACCGTAAACAAACCAATTATTTGTGTCTTAGATTCAATCGGATTAGAAAATCATTCTTTGAAACATCCACAAAGAGTTGTCTTATAGCGATTCGATTACATACACCTAGTTGACCCCCCCCATTCCTACCCTACTTTTTTTTGACTTTTTTTTAATCTCGTTTTTTTTTAAAGCCCTTCCTTTTTTATTTATTATCTCATATGAATATAAGCAATCTAAATCAATTTGTTAGACCGAATTATTGCCTAGAAATATCAACATTTGAGTGATCTAAAAGTTCATGTAATTTTATTTGATTTTTGAGTTTTATTCCAATTTGGTCAATCATTGAATTGAATGAAACAGAAATCCATTCTCATTCTATTCTATATAACATCTTTTTTTTAATCACACAGGGGGTACCATAAGAATTCTTATTCCAATTAAGGCTCCTAATATCTAATCTAATATTTAATGTTTTAATTGAATGAACAATCTAATTGAATGAACAAAACAAAAATACAACAAAACAATATAAAAAGAATATTCATTGGAGGGAAATATAAATTGGTCAAACCAAACAAAAAGTCTTTTTAGGAAAAATAGGAAAAAGATCTTTTAGATAGATCTTTTTCCTATTTTTTTTTATTTTACAATTCCCTGGTAATCTTTTTTACTATTCCACTAAATCGTATACTTTTTTTGGATAACCTTTTTCAATTTTGAAAATTCTTTATTTTATATTATATTTGTTCCCTTTCGAAAACTAGTCAATGATGGCCTTCCATGGATTCACCTATATAAGCCGCAGCTAAAGTTGCAAAAATAAGAGCTTGAATACCGCTTG